CGGGCATCCTGCTTTTTTATGTTCTATAAGCTTGTATGTAATTATTGAGGGTCGGGATATTATACATAATGTGAAGATTCCACCAAAGAGTTTGATTTTAGTTCAAAATGATCAATATGTAGAATCAGAACAAGTAATTGCTGAGATTCGTTCCGGAACGTCCACTTTTCATTTTAAAGAGAGGGTTCGAAAACATATTTATTCTGAATCAGAAGGAGAAATGCACTGGAGTACCGATGTCTATCATGCACCTGAATATACATATGGTAATGTTCATCTATTACCAAAAACAAGCCATTTATGGATATTAGCAGGGGGTTCGCTCGAATCTAGTATAGTGTCTTTTTCGCTCCACAAGGATCAAGATCAAACGAATGTTCATTCTTTTTTTTGGGGGGGCAGATATATCTCTGACTTTTCAATGACTAATGATTGGGTAAGGCATAAATTTTTGAATACTTCTAGTAAAAAAGATAGAGAAAGTCTTGCCTATTCAATATCGAATCGAATCCTACCCAAGGGTCATTTGAATTTTCGAAATCCTTCTGTGCTCCAAGAGAATTATGATTTTTTGGCGAAAAGGAGAAGAAATAGATTCATAATTCCATTACACTATGCTCAAGAACGGGAAAAAGAACTCATAACCATTTTTGGTATTTTAATTGAAATACCCATAAATGGTATTTTTCGTAGAAATAGTATTCTTGCTTATTTTGATGATCCACGATATAGAAGAAGCAGTTCTGGAATTACTAAATATGGGACCATAGAGGCGGATTCTGTCGTAAAAAAAGAGGATTTGATTGAGTATCGAGGAGCAAAAGAATTTAGTCTGAAAAACCAAATGAGAGTAGATCGGTTTTTTTTCATTCCCGAAGAAGTGCATATTTTACCTGGATCTTCGTACATAATGGTTCGGAACAATAGTATCATTGGAGTAAATACACGACTTGCTTTAAATACAAGAAGCCGAGTGGGCGGATTAGTCCGAGTGGAGATAAAGAAAAAAAGTATTGAACTAAAAATATTTTCTGGAGATATTCATTTTCCCGGGGAGACAGATAAGATATCCAGACACAGCGGTATTTTGGTACCGCCACGAACGGGAAAAAAAAATGCTAAGGCTAAGGAATCAAAAAGATTGAAAAATTGGATCTATGTCCAACGAATCACACCTACCAAGAAAAAGTATTTTGTTTCGGTTCGGCCCGTAGTCACATATGAAATAGCTGATGGGATAAATTTAGCAACACTTTTCTCTCAGGATCTCTTGCAGGAAAAGGATAATGTCCAACTTAGAATTGTCAATTCTATTCTTTATGGATATGGCAAGTCAATTCGAGGAATATGTTACACAAGTATTCAATTAGTTCGGACTTGCTTAGTATTGAATTGGGATTCAGAACAAAATGGTTCTGTGGAAGAGGTTCATGCTTCCTTTGTTGAGATAAGAGCAAGTGATCTAATTCGTTATTTCATAAGAATTGAGTTAGCCAAGTCCACTATTTCGTCTAAGGGAAAAAGGTATGATACGTCCGGTTCGGGATTGATTTCCGAAAAGGAATTAGACCGCACCAATATCAACCCCTTTCATTCCAAGGCGGAGATTCAATTATTTACGCAATATCAAGGAACTATTAACGTTGGTACGTTGTTGAATCGAAACAAGGAATGCCCTTTTTTCATAATTTTGTCATCGTCCAATTGTCTTCGAATTGGTTCATTCAATGGTTCGAAATATAACAATGTGACAGAAAATAGGGATTCCATAATTTCAATTAGGGATTTGTTGGGTCCCCTGGGTACTATTGTACCTAAAATAGTGAATTTTTATTCATCTTACTGTTTATTAACTCATAATCAGATCTTGTTAAATAAATATTTGTTACTTGACAATTTGAAAAAGACTTTCCAAGTACTTCAATTACTAAAATACTGTTTAATGGATGAAAATAAGAGGATTTTTAATCCCGATTCGTGTACTAACATCATCTTGCATCCATTCCATTTGAATTGGTGTTTTCTCCATTACGATTCTTATGAAGAGACATTCCCAAGAATTCACCTTGGACAATTTATTTGTGAAAATGTATGTCTATTCAAATACAGGCCACGCATAAAAAAATCTGGTCAAATTTTCATTATTCATGCGGATTCCTTAGTTATAAGATCGGCTAAGCCCTATTTGGCTACTCCAGGAGCAACTGTTCATGGCCATTATGGAGAAATCCTTTATGAGGGGGAGACATTAGTTACATTTATATATGAAAAATCGAGATCTGGTGACATAACGCAGGGCCTTCCAAAAGTGGAACAAGTCTTAGAAGTCCGTTCAATTGATTCAATATCGATGAACCTCGAAAAGAGAGTTGAAAGTTGGAACGAATGTATACCAAGAATTCTTGGAATCCCCTGGGAATTCTTGATTGGGGCTGAGCTAACCATAGCTCAAAGTCGTACCTCTTTGGTTAATAAGATTCAAAAGGTTTATCGATCTCAAGGGGTACAGATCCATAATAGACATATAGAGATTATTGTACGTCAAATAACATCAAAAGTATTGGTTTCCGAAGATGGAATGCCGAATGTTTTTTCGCCTGGAGAATTAATCGGATTGTTGCGAGCGGAACGAGTGGGGCGTGCTTTAGACGAAGTCGTCCGTTATCGGGCAATTTTATTGGGAATAACGAGGGCATCTCTGAATACTCAAAGTTTCATATCCGAGGCGAGTTTTCAAGAAACCGCTCGAGTTTTAGCAAAAGCTGCTTTACGAGGTCGTATTGATTGGTTGAAAGGCTTGAAAGAGAACGTTGTTCTGGGAGGGATTATACCCGTTGGTACCGGGTTCAAAAAATTAGTGCACTGCTCATCAAGACAGTACAAAAACATTGATTTGGAAAATAAAAGGAAGAACCTATTCGAGTTGGAAACGAGAGATATTTTGTTACACCATAGAGAATTATTTTGTTCTTTCGCCCCAAACAATTTCCACGAGACATCAGAACAATCATTTATGCGATTTAATGATTCTTAAAAAAAGATTCATTCTTTTTACTTTAACTGTCTGGAACTATCTGGTCAATTCAATTATTGTATTGATTCGGTAATAAATATAAATAATTAATTAAAAGAAATTAATGGTTTGGGCCATGTATCAACGGTTAACCCACGGTCAAAGGTTCCGTCGGAACGATTATTTATTTCGGGATACCTTGTGTCTTTGTTAAACAAAGAGGAAGTGTGTGGAAAAATGACAAGAAGGTATTGGAACATCAATTTGGAAGAGATGATGGAAGCAGGGGTTCATTTTGGTCATGGTACTAGGAAATGGAATCCTAGAATGTCCCCTTACATCTCTGCAAAGCGTAAAGGTATTCATATTATAAATCTTACTAGAACGGCTCGTTTTTTATCAGAAGCCTGTGATTTAGTTTTTGATACAGCAAGTAGGGGAAAAAACTTTTTAATCGTCGGTACCAAAAATAAAACAGCAGATTTAGTAGCATCAGCTGCAATAGGGGCTCGGTGTCATTATGTTAATAAAAAATGGCTCGGTGGTATGTTAACGAATTGGTCTACTACGGAAACGAGACTTCATAAGTTCAGGGACTTAAGAGCAGAACAAAAAATGGGGAAACTCGGCCGTCTCCCCAAAAGAGATGGGGCAATGTTGAAGAGAAAATTATCTACCTTTCAAGCATATCTTGGTGGAATCAAATATATGACGGGATTACCGGATATTGTAATCATTGTTAATCAGGAAGAAGAATATACGGCTCTTCGAGAATGTGTCATTTTGGGGATTCCGACCATTTGTTTAATCGATACAAATTGTGACCCGGATCTCGCAGATATTTCGATTCCAGCCAACGACGACGCTATAGCTTCAATCCGATTCATTCTTAAAAAATTAGTATTCGCAATTTGCGAGGGTCGTTCTAGCTATATAAGAAATCGTTGATTATGATTAAGAATAATAAGATTAATTAATTATTTGTTTTGTATTTTCGACCTCGCTCGATAGATTTATTGGATCGGTTATTTTATTATTCTTGAATTTGAAAAAGAAATAAAGATAAAAAAGACTAGGGATATTGATATTCTGTTATGTGATTTTTTGGTATCCAAAATATATGGTTAATCATTCAAAGTAGGTGAGTTAACGAAGAGATGGTTGAATCAAAATAATTCCTTTTTTATTTGAAGTTCGATTTCTGTCAGAGGACAATATGAACGTTATACCTTATTCCATTAAGGGGTTATACGATATATCGGGTGTCGAAGTAGGCCAACATTTATATTGGCAAATAGGAGGTTTACAAATCCATGCCCAAGTACTTATTACCTCTTGGTTCGTAATTGCTATCTTATTGGGTTCAGTCATCATAGCTGTTCGTAATCCACAAACCATTCCGACTAATGGTCAGAATTTCTTCGAATATATCCTTGAATTTATTCGAGACTTGAGCAAAACTCAGATTGGAGAAGAATATGGTCCTTGGGTTCCCTTTATTGGAACTATGTTCCTTTTTATTTTTGTTTCTAACTGGTCAGGCGCTCTTTTACCCTGGAAAATTATACAGTTACCTCACGGGGAGTTAGCTGCTCCCACGAATGATATAAATACTACTGTTGCTTTAGCTTTACCTACGTCCGCGGCATATTTTTATGCCGGTCTTACCAAAAAGGGATTGGGTTATTTCGGGAAATATATTCAACCAACTCCAATACTTTTACCAATTAACATCCTAGAAGATTTCACAAAACCCCTATCTCTTAGTTTTCGACTTTTCGGGAATATATTGGCTGATGAATTAGTAGTTGTTGTTCTTGTTTCTTTAGTACCTTCAGTAGTTCCTATACCCGTTATGTTTCTTGGGTTATTTACAAGTGGTATTCAAGCTCTTATTTTTGCAACTTTGGCTGCGGCTTATATAGGCGAATCTATGGAGGGTCATCATTGATTAGATTTCGAAATAATCTTTTTTTTTTTAGCTTATCCTAATTCTAATTCATGTATGGTTCAAAATAATCACTCCGCGGGGAGTGGGGAGAATACATAATCGATACAAAACATATGTATATACGACTTACCATCGTAGGAAGAAAGTAGACTATATTTTGGAATTGTAAAAAAAAAGATGAATTAAGGGGGTTAAAATAGATATATATAATGTCTATAGGTCTAGTGTAAGCCTAGTCCCAGTCCCCTTGTCCCTTGTACGTTTCAAAAATGCAGAATCTTCAGGGTGTTTTGTTTACGTTATAGAATAAACAAATGTATATGTTATATTAGATAGATATTCACTAATTAAAGGTAGGAGTTATCCCTATATATTATCTACCCCTATTATATATTATTATATAATATTTATAATTCTAATTATTTTTCCAGTACCCAGTATAAAAGTATAAATGAAGTATTTAAAGTATATATAGTATTTAAAGTATATATAAAGTATATTAAGTATATCTAGTATTTCCAGCCCATTGCGTTTAGATGGATTTCAATAGGAATCCTTCCGTTTTATTTGTGATTGTGAGTTGAATAAAAAAACAGATGAACTCTTGAATATGGAAGAGGAAAGAATGAAGAATTGAATAAAAGAGAAAAGAGTGAGTGGTTCGAAACAAAGAAATGTAATAAATAACTAGAACTATTTAAATATGGATTTAAAAAAATGCCATCATGGGTAGGTAGAAAATAAAAACGAGATATCGGAATAGTTCTGGTACTAAATTTTATCATTTCAATTCGGGGGTTTTAGTTAGCTTGGCCAAATAGATTTTAGTGATAAAAGATAAAATAAGTAATAAATCATTGGTTGATTGTATCATTAACCATTTCTTTTTTTGTAGGAGGAACTTACTATGAATCCACTGATTTCTGCCGCTTCTGTTATTGCTGCTGGATTGGCCGTAGGGCTTGCTTCTATTGGACCTGGAGTTGGTCAAGGTACTGCTGCAGGCCAGGCTGTAGAAGGTATTGCGAGACAACCAGAGGCAGAGGGGAAAATACGAGGTACTTTATTGCTTAGTCTAGCTTTTATGGAAGCTTTAACAATTTACGGGCTGGTCGTGGCATTAGCACTTTTATTTGCGAATCCGTTTGTTTAATTTAATCCTAGAAATGTGAAAAAGTACGTAACGTATTTTTTCGTATTTTATTAACTCGGACTTGCCTTTTGCTTTTTCGAATTATATCAACACCTTACCCCTACAATTAATTATTTGTTGTTAAAACAATACTCCGGGAAGGACTCATTTGAGGATGAGGAATTAGCAGATCCGCCCGCATTCTTCCTTCCCGCATTTATTAGTTTAGTACGATGAGATTTACTTTAGGGGGTCTTTCGACAAAGGAAATATTTCGCAATTGACGTAAGATGCAAGGCCTAATCTAATAAGTATCTTCTTATTTTATATTAAGTATCTTCTTATTTTATATTTTAGGAAATTAAAAAAAAAAAAAATGAAATCAAAAAGGGGCGGGCGCGGTGATAAAAAAAAAGAACTCAGTTCTTTGTTAGTCTTATCTATAAGAAAGAGGAGCGCATATGAAAAATGTAACCAATTTTTTCGTTTCCTTGGGCTATTGGCCATCCGCGGGGAGTTTCGGGTTTAATACCGATATTTTAGCAACAAATCCAATAAATCTAAGTGTAGTGCTTGGTGTATTGATTTTTTTTGGAAAGGGAGTGTGTGCGAGTTGTGTATTTCAAGAATAGGTTGGGTCTGGCCAACTGCACTTTATTTTCTTTTTTTTTATAGGAAACTAATTGCATGATCCCCACGAATTACTTCTGAATAAATTAAGAAATCATATGTAAGAACTATAGCATTTCGTGACTCATTGGTAAATCAACTTGATTCTCTATCAACCAATAATGCGCAACTTTTATTTTAACATGGTTAAAGCTAAACTGTTTGAAGTCCAGGCACTGCATGGTACTCTTTCTGCCATTAAGTGAGTATCGAAAGAAAGGGTTCAAAAAAAAATTGGTAATTCATACGATATAGAACACTCATATCGAGAAAGTGATTTGAAACCATTTACCAGAGAAATGGGTGTCTTGCCCTTTTTATCTAATGCCAAATCGACAACCTATGTAAAAAAGGGAGAATTCTTTGGATTTGAACAACAAAAGAAGATCCAATAAAAAAATCTATAATACTCGTGAATTTGGATTCAAAATGGAAATGAAATAAAAAACAAATTAAAGAAACAACTTTGCTGACAATTATAGATTTTTTGTCTGGTCGGAAGAGTCCTTCTATCCTAATATTCTGGTATTATATCAGTTTCGATATCTTTGAATAGGAAATAAAAGAGAGGGTAGGTTCATTACATTAAAAATATATGGGAATACCCATCAACTAAATAATTGAGCGTGAGAGCCAAATGAATCGAAAGATTCATGTTTGGTTCGGGAAGAGATCATAGGAGTCGTGAAATTAATGGGAAGATAATCTACTTTCATTAAATGATTTATTAGATAA